CGGTAAGCTGCGGAAAGTTAAGCCTCGCTAAGGTTTGAAACGCCGTGGCGGCGGTTAGGCCTAAGCCCAAAAGGACAAAAGCCGTGATTTCTGGTGTTGTCATACTTTTGGTGGTCTTTATTTTTGTCTGATGAGCGCTGTGAGCTATCTGCCCCAAAGAGATTCCTCGTAGCCTTACTAGTAGTCTAACTAAACATATACATATACATCATTATCCTCGTAGTGTAATTAGTTCACACATGTCTAAAATCTGTGATTATATGAATAATATACAAGCACCTGCACGCATAAGGGATATAATGAAAGCAACACATGGCCCTTTTACGGCTCTATCTCCTGGGTTGCTGGATTGTATTTCTTCAAAGAAAATCTTTATGGGTTTGGGTTATCGTTTTAAACCAGGTCATTCAAACTTTATCATGCATGATTTAAAAATACCAGCTTGTTTGGATCGTTTTAAACTCTTGTATGAGTCGCTTGGTTTATCAATAAAAAAGAGTACGTCACCGATACGTGAGTTGTGTACGTTTAGTCGTCAGGATGGTATTCAAAGTGCCGTAGATGCTAATTACTACAAAAACTTAGTTGAGGTTCTAACCCTATTTAATGGGACCTTTGGTCGTTTTTTAATACTAACCTGTACAGGAAGGCGTAAACTCCTTTAGCGCCGAAAGCATCTTCCGGGAAGGGCTCTCCTATCTTCTACACTGTCGTCGACCCAATCACCAATACCAAGTAAGAGCAATTAGCCCTATGTTTGTTCCTTTTGGAAGTGTAGGGAAAGAGCTTGACCATAAGGGAAAGGCTTTGAAGTAGTCGTATCTGTTGAAGTTGTTGAAGAGCTATCATAAGAAGTGCTAGTTTCAGAGTCATCACTTTGCTTCGTTTTGTTGCCATCTGAACGAAGAGTTGGATAGATGTTGCCAGAGCTATTGTTATTGCTGTTATGGTTATTGCCAGAGCTATCGTTTCCGTAGCCGTCTTCACTAGCCTCTCCGTAGCCAGGGCTACTCTGAGATCTTTCTTTCACTTCGTTGTCATCCGTAGCATCACTCCCAGAGCTAGAGCTATCATCACTTCGCTTCGTTTCACTTAGCTTCGTTTCTTTATTCACAAATTCTCTTTTCATTTTTTTGACAAGTGCATCCCATCCTGAAGAACTGTTAGTTGTGGTACTAGTAGTAGAAGAATTGTTGTAGCCTTTGTTATGGCTATCATCAGAATGGTTATCAGAAGTGCTATTGTTGCTTTCCCGCGCATCACTACTAAAGCTAGAGTCAGAGCTAGTTGAAGAAGTAGTGCCAGAGCTAGAGCTATCATCTTCTCTGCTCTGAGATCTTTCTTTAGACCTGTTAGTAGTCTTGTCATCTGTACTAGAAAAAGTGCTATCATAGTAGCTACCATTGCCACCTTTCCCGTTTCTTTCAGAACCTTTATTGCTGCTATCGTTGCCATCATAGCTATAAGAAGTGCTAGTTGAAGAGTCACTCCCAGGAGAATCTTCATGATTGCCTTCTTCACTGTCATGGCTGCTATCATCACTCAGATCAATAGTTTCTTTCATGTCATACCCAGAGCTGCTAGGTTGTTAACTGCTTATACTAACCTTATACTCACTACCGGGATACTCACTTGCTACAGCTCTTCTTTCTTAGGTGTTCTCAGTCGGCGAAGCCTCTTCCTGTAAGTTGAGATAGATCGTTCGTATACCATTTCTTACGTAACCTAGAAATGGTTACTCACTCGCTTTGAGAGCATACCTCGTAAGAGTATATAGTTAGCTTATAGAGTAGTAGAACCTATATTGCTATATACTAAAGTAGCTATTCTTGTAAAGTAGCTATCTAGTCTATATACAAGTATAGCTAGCAACTCTATATAGCTTATATATGCTACTATGCAAGACATTCGTTATTGTTATAGCTTGCATTCTGGAAAGTCGCTAAATGGCATATCTATTGCCTGGCAGATAACGCTTTAGCTACGCTGTAGTTGTGTCTTTCTTATGTGTGATGCAAGCAAGTAAACTACCATAGTAGCAAACTAAACTTGAATTGACCTAGAAGAGATGCCGAAAGCAGAGTTAGTCGAGTGCTTTAAGGCCTCGTTACGTACGCTACTAGCGATAGTTATAGAGATTCTATGAGTCAAGTGCTTTAACGCCAGTTATTCGTATACCATCATACTACCAGCTTACTTAAGGCAGTACTCGATAGACTCACTTGCCTTTTTTTCTAGAACATCTTATGCACCCCTTATTTTTCTTTTTTTTACAACAGGCTCATAAACATGCCATTAAACGCTAATAAAACAGCCTTCTCGTGAAAGTCCCTCAGTGGATTAATTGTTTGTGACCTTTCCGATGAAGGAAAGATTTCAGTTCTCTTGTCAAGAAAAGAAATACTAAGTAAAGGCAGACAACAAGGCGAAGATAGCAGTTCCGACAGAACACCTCTTCATAGTAGAAGTAAAATATACTCAAAAGGGACACTCCTTATAGAAGTAAACTACCTTTGCTTTGGTCGAGACACCTTTGGCTAGGGGCCTCTTTGACTTATGTCCTTCGACCCTTTCCTACCCTTAGCTGCTTAACTTAACTTGGAGATCGTTTCCCTAAGACTTGGCTGATCCTGCCCGATCTCATGGTCACATCCTGACTCAACTATTAGTAGCGGTTTGCGTGTTCTGTTCTACCAGAGAGGAATGATGAGCTCTCATACCCATCTTGAACCTACGACATCAGGTTTTGGAGACTCACGCTCTACCGAACTGAACTAAGAGCGCTTCCAAGAATGCTTTCGTAAGCTTCTTTCCGTTTGCCTACCTGAACAGGAGATCTGTAATCTGCTTTCTGCAAGTAAAGCAAGTAAATTTCCTCAGCGTATAACACTGAGCGAGTAAACAACCTTCTCGGCTAACTTCCTTTCAACACGGAGTGCTTGGCTTCTTTACCTCTTTCCCTTTACAGTCAATCAAGATACTACGTAACCTTTACTTCGAATGCTTTGATCGCCTTTACCTTTGTTCAGGGATGAAATCCTTGGAAAGGAATATGCGCACATCATTTTGTAACCTTTTCAGAATGACTGTTCTTTCGGCATAAGCCTTACTATTTTCTCTTTCATTGACTGCTTTAGCCCTATCATCTGTGAATCCAGTGGTTGTGCTAGGCTTCTGACACTCACTAGCAAGGTTTCGTTGCTTTCTCTTAGTTGGGCTAGTAAGATACTTTGTCGGAATGTATGGGAATGCAAGTGAGAGTACTGTCCTTGGCTCAAAGAGAGAAGGCAAAGAATGTGGTTCTAGCTCCTATTGAGAATTGGGCTTTTGAGGTGCCATCTAAGCCCTTCAGTTGACCAATTCCCTACCCCACCTCCAAGTAGCCATTGTTCTTTCTTTCTTGCTTTGTTGCCGGTCAAGAAAGGTGCCAGTGGAACTACTATCTATGATTTACCCTTCCTTGCTTGTCTTGACTTGAAAGAAAGTATCTTGAAGAAAGATTCCCGAGATGGTAGAGTCTTCTGCTCTCTTTCTACACCTCTCATTATCAGACTCCGAATTAGACTCAGGTGACTCAGACTTAGACTGAATTCCCGGGGGACATTTCTCTTTTTCTTTTAAAGAGCTCAATCGGGGAGAGGTATGTAATACTCGACCAAAGGTTATGGAAGAAAGCGAAGACTAAGCGAAATAAAAATAGCTAAGCGGGGTGATACGCTACAGCCGGGAGGTGTATGAGGGCGACTGAAAGGACTTGTCTTTATCTATAACAAGAGACTTGAAACAGGGTTTCAGCACCGGATTGGCAATGAGAAGGAATTCGCTCTAGCTCGAATGAGTGGTTCGCCTTACTTGCTTGACTGGCTCGGGTCTCCTAACAATGGAACAAGTGAGTTCCTTCTCTTAGTCTCTTAGTGAAGGGAAACAGCACTTAAGGCTGTAATGAGTTGGTGTCCCTACCTCACCCTATATAAGAGCATCTCCGAGCATCTGGGAACATTCCCCTCTCTTGCTTCCTCCAGTCCATCCTCCGCATTTCACCCTCCCCTGGCTTAAACAAGCTAGTAGCTAAACCCCTGACCTATCGGTCAGCAGGCGAACCCCCTCGTGTTGTTAGTTCGCTCTCATGGACCGATTGTGCTACTTTAAACCCTGAGTAGCGGAGGTGAGGGGATACCTGCCCTTTCATTGTGGAACAAGCTACGCACGTTACATGTCCTTTAAAGCTACCGTTAAGTAAGTATCAAAGATAGGAGAACGAGATCCGGGCACTAGCGTGTTAAAGGAAACAGGGGTACTTATTCATTTTTTTAAAAAGACGTATGAAAATCGTATGAATCGATAAGACCTGATCTCCGATCTCTTCCACGAAAAGGAGCTTAAATGCCACTTTCGAATGAAAAAAGAGGTTCTTTTAGGCCTGATTTCCCTCTAGAAGCTGATGCCAGAACTGCTGTAGCTAGCCTAGGAGTTCTGTTGTTAGGGGCCCGGGGAGTACCATGAGTTGATGTCTAGAGAACTATTCAACTAGGACCGGACTAGGGAACAACTATCCCACACCAGAGGAACGGAAACACCAGCTGTTGGTGGCTAAAAAGCACCCGGCTTGAAGCATCTTGAAAGAAGTAGTATTTCATCTGCCCGATCCCTTACAAATTATTCTTAGCTCTGAAGCATTCCCTCCGAAATCAGTCCATTCAAGAATAATAACAGGTGTTGGCCCCGTTCCACTAGATGAGAGGAAAGAATCTTTCGCTTATGTGACTATAGGTCTTTTCCCTGGAGGCAATAATGGCTAGGAACAAAAGCTAGGAGTTAGCAGATTTAGATAAAGCTTGCTCGTGGCTTTACCTGCTCTTATCCATTGACGGGACTTCTTCAGCTAATGACTTAGGGAACCTGAAGGGCAAGGAAGAAGACTTCAAAGGACGACTAGATTATCTCCTATCATCTTTCGCTTCTATGCCTACAGGGCTTATCCCTGGATGGAATAATGTCTAGGACCTATTGTATTGGGTACAAGAGTTACCAGATGAATCGAAAGCTCGAAAGAGCAAAAAACTTATTTAGAGAAAGAATGATTAAATTCTTTACTTAGCCTGAAGGGCAATAAACGAGAGACTGAAAAGGAAGGTACCTCGAAACAAAAAGAAGGAACTCTAGCATCGGTCTATCGCTATACTACGAGGGTTGTTCTACTGACCGGCCCAGATGCTGACTACCTTAGCGTACGTCGCTCGGGGCCTACAAACCTCTCGTTAGCTCCATCCCTTCTTAAGCCTGTAACATATTTAGGTCAGCGGAGAAAGCGTGTCCCTCATCTGATGATGCAGGGGGACCCGTCGACTTTCTCCCTCATTGGCTCGGGACGCTCGTAAGGTGCTTATTACGGGGGTACGGATACAACCCTTCATAGCACCTAAACTACGCTTTTTAGAAAGCCATAGGCAAGTTTAAATCAATATTCAATCTAGAAGAGAACCAGCCTTAGTAAACTTACAGGAAAGAAAGGAACCTAATAAACTCAATCATACAAGGAATGTTGAGCTTACTTGCTTCTACATCCACTGGAACGGTACTGAAGCCGGAAGGCTAAGGACCGAGAATAAGAAACAACCTAATAAATAAAAAAGGGAGTAGAACTTGCTTTTGCACCTACAGCTTTTATCCATTGAAGGAATAGAGTTGAACAACTCCTTACTTAGACTGAAGGGAAAGAAAGGGAAACTTTGAACAACTCTTAACAGGGTGCCTCAATCTGATATTCTACGAGTAATGCTAGAGGTCTCAAAAAATCTGCCAAATGATGTACTAAATGATACATATATATTTTTATTCTAAATTAGAGTCGTCTGACGCATTACGCAACTCATTCAGCTTTGGGTTGAACCTTCATAACTTGTTCAAAATTATACAAGAAAATAGCAAATATAAAAGGATAATATTTCTATTTTTATTCTATTGTATTTGCATGTATCCTTGAAATAGAGGGTCAGATCTTTGAAGTACTTAGTCCTGAACAACATTCCAAGCTATTATAGCTGGTTATCTGTGTCCGTACAATGATAATACTATGTTTTTTTCTACAATAAAAGAGTGGACACGTTACCTTTCTCTTTATCACCCGGGACCCTGTTCCTGGATCTTGTGTTTTTTAGCTACAGAAAAGTTCTCATAATTTACTATTTCTCTCATTCATTGGTTGTTTCTGTTGTTTCTTCCCCATGCCTCAAAGGTTCTTACCATTCAGTCATTAACTAAGAATAATTTCTGTACTGTGCATCTATATGTCATGATTTATCTTTTCTTTGCATCTCATTTACGATGACAAGTAATTTCCTTTCAAAAGGTTTCGTATGATGCGGAATACAACCTCTGTTAAGCGAGGTTCTTACAGCATCATTTCTGCCACCAGATGTTTCATTTAGGCTTTCTGTATCATTCTTGTGGTTGCTTTCCGTAGAATCAGAAATGGTTGTTGAAGTGTAAGGAAGAGGTTACATAGTATCTCGACTGATACGGAGAGGCTTCAAATACGTTTCTAAGCTGAGAACACCGCTACCCTAATAGAAAGCTCCTTGATGTGCCGGATAAAGCAAATCTTGTGCCGGACTCCGATCCCTATGCTTTTCTAACTCACACCAGAACAACTGCTTTCGGCGGAGTTTAAGCCTTCCTGTACAGGGTTCTCTCACAATAGCAAATACAAGCCAGAGATATGTTCTTCTTCTAGATAAAGAGATAGAGTAGATAGTGTCTTGCTAACTACTGAAACACTGCTACGGTTCGCCCATTCGGGCTCTTATGCGCAAACAGCTCTTCTTTCTTTCTTTTCTTTTGCACTTAAGAGTTGAAAAGCAATAGAACACTGCACAACACTTTCTTATGCACCTACGATCAGTAGATAAGCAAGAAGCTGGTCGCACTACACTTGACTTCATTGCTCTTATGCGCCGTAGGGCTGTAAGAGTTTCTAGCTAGTATATGTAGATAAAGAGATAGAAGATAGAAAAGAAAACACTACACTTCTAACACTCTTCTGAGGTCTTATAGAAAGGATAAAGAAAAGAATAACAAGTCTAAACATATCACTCTTATCATCCTTATTATACATCATTCTTCTATGCTATGGAAGGATGGTATGATACGAGGGAGACTGAGTTGACTATGTGAGCTATCTGCTTGCTGACTTTACTATGTGAACTATCTGCTTGAGTGAACTTCTAGCTAAGACAAAGTAACTGAAAGGTAGATTGCCAGAGGTGTGGTGAAGTACGTGCTGAGCGAGCGAAAGGAAAGCACAAATCCATTCTATGGCTAATATTTAGCGTTATATCGCAAGAATAGGACTCCATAGGTGTTACGCTTACATTCAAGCCTAAACCTAGGGTACAAGATCGAAAAGAATGCATTGGGACGAAGCATCCTCTATCTACAGTCAACGGTGGCATTATATTCACGAGTAGCTCTATTTGTGACCTTTTCTCGTATATAAGAATGGATAAATAGGTATACGAAGCCAGGTTCCCTATGGATGGAGACGAAAGATTCGAATCTTTAGCTGACTTCCTACCTTCTTATGATAGCTATCATTATGAGAGCAATGGCAGCTACTATGATAGCTATGATTATGAGAGCAATGGCAAGAATGATGATTCTAGCTTAACTACAAGTGTAAACGATACCACTACAAGCGAAGACAGAGTAACCAACGATTACACTACAAGCTATGATTATGATATTGTAAACGATACCACTACAAGCTATGATGATGAGAGCAATGGCAGCTACTATGATATATGCAATGATGTAGAGAGCAAGAATGATGATTCTAGCTCAACTACAAGAACCAACGATTACACTACAAGCTCGAGCAATGGCAGCTACTATGATTGCACTGATGAGAGCAATGACAGCGACTACGATAGCAGCAATGACAGCTACTACGATAGCACTGATAGAAGTGCCCTAGTTGATGTTGATAGAAAGACTGATCATACGCAAGATAAAGCACTGGTGCGGTCGAGCGTCTTTCAGAACGAAGAGCGCAACAAAGAGATCGAGCATCTTGAGAAGAATCTAGATGATCCATAGATAAGCGAAAACAAGCCTATACATAGGATATCGGCTGAAAGAGCTTCTATTATAGAAAAAAACAAGCTAGGTACGGAGTAATCAGCTTTTACTTGATTGAGTACCTTACAGCAGGTATTCTTTAATAAAGGATACAAGCACCGGCTAGCGGCCTAAACACCAGCGAAGGAGATGAGAGTTAACTCACCTTTGTTTAGGACAACCAGCTTTCACATTGGTGTTCATACGAAGGATTTCTCTTAGTAGACGTGTTGCTAGACAGTCCCGCTTCGCGAAGAACCATATTTAGTTGTACACGACTGTTAAAACAATACTTCCGGAACAGCGATAGGAAGAGAACAACCAAACTATTCAAGTGATTGATTACCAAGGATTGGCTGGCCGAAGCGAAGGTTGTTCACTTACAACGTTGTTATACGCCCGAAAGAGCGTTAGATTCGATTACTTTCATTCTCCCTAAGAAAGGTAAATCAGTCTACAACCTCATTTTAGAAGAATAGTCTCTCAAGATACCAGAGGCAAGGCTCTTAGAACAGATAACTATAGGCAGGTCGTTCCCCGGGACTTAAGTTTCATTCCATCCAGTGATAAAACCAGAAGGAACCGGCCCCCTGAACAGTAATTGTGAAAAGGTTGGTTTAGTAAGCCAAATCCTTACCTAAAATTGTATTTCACCCTCGCGATAATAGCTATATGGGTAAATTGCTTGACGATCTATCCAAAAGGAGCCGTGTCCATGCGGTTTTCCTCTCTCGCATAGAGCCAACCTTACTCTATGTGCTGTCCTGGGTGGGCTACCATCCTTTTCCATCCCACTACTTTACATGTTAGCTCGTCTCTGTCTTCGTCTTTGTGTCTGCCGATTCAATTGATGCTGCTCGTCCGTCAGGATGGCTCGACGTGGATCTCTATTCTTATTCCTAGTTCCACCTTCTTGACATAGTTTCCGTCTCTTGAATACCAACTTTCTGCAGGGGTGGATTGAGCGGTGGCAACGTCCGAAAGGTACGATTTAATAGTAGATGGCCCCTTCTCTTCCGCTCAGAAACAGCCTTCCAGCAAGGAGAAAGAGATAAAGAATAAAATTCTAAAGTGAATACAAATGGTTTGAATAAGCATTCCTTAGAGAGGGAATGTCGGATGAGACACTATTTGGCCTTCTTTCAGGAGTTGTAGATAGTATCACCTTTAGCTGGTAGCTAGCAAAGAAGTTATCCCCTATCAACGTATATAGTTGAGGGCAAACCGAGAGTTTACCCGCAGCTTCTGTCCATGAATCCTCTTTCGCTTGGTTACGGGACTAGAGCGAATCGTCTCTTGTGCTACGGTCTAATATATGTGTCAAAGAGCGGATTCTCTTGCAGCGGATACGGGGTTAGTAAAGATAGTTTACCTCCCCTGCCCACGAAGTACGAAGTGAGGGAGGTGTGCTTTCGTGCTTTGAACTAACCTTTTCTTACTTGCCGTAGGGCTGTAAAGAAAGAGTAGATAGGCAAGAAGCTGGTCGCACCCTAGCTTTTAGTCTTAAAGAATCTCTCTTCTGCGGTTCGCCCCGGCACACATCTTCTCTTATATAATATAATACCTCTCACATACGTTCGAGCATCGTTGGCAATAAACCTCGTTGAGAGAGCAGCACGAACCTAGGTTGATTCTACAGGAATTGAATCATAGATTGAAGCTTAGGCAAGCCCCTTGAGACTGACTAAGTAAGGAGCAGCGGCTGCCCACTCTTCCTTTCCTTCTGATGAGGATTCGAGTGTACTAACTAAGGTGATCTCTTTGACTCTCTTTTCAGTTTATCCATCCCACAGTGAGCAATTTCCGATCACTCGAAAATGTCTCTATCCAAAGGGGTTGGAGTCGTTCTAGAGTGAGAAGCAGAATAACTTTTTTCAAATAAATAGATAGAAGAGGCTTTCCTCACCTGCTAGACAAGATGCAACCGCAAGAGAGAGAAAGTAGAGCTTATGTTTAGGAAGAGCTTATTTACAGTAGGCATGCTCTTTGCATGTCTGAGTTTTCCAGGTATGAACTCCTCCCTTCTAGTTACATAATTCCTTCAAACATACTCTTTTTATCCGGGTAATTAGCTTAAAGGTGAATTGGCTTCTATTCATTCCTTGCCATTAAGACTGCCGCTCCGCACCTTGCTATTCATTCTTGCTTTTTATGTCTCAAACGAATCTTTCTTGCCCTTCCTAAGAGTCATAGAGATTTTATCTAGGGGGTGAAAGACTAAAGCTTTCGAGATCAATTTCATTGCCTCAGGTTAAACAACCGAATCTCTTAGCTGGGTAGTATGAAAAAGAACAAAAATCCATCAAAAAGTATATTGGCTGTTGTAGTAACTGGTGTAGGAGCATACACCTAAAAAAGGCTTTTTTTGATCCCATACTGACTGACTTGTCTTCCTGTTGGTGGTTGTGAAAGTTCAGATTTCGAGCTTAAACAGCGGATAAGCGGATAACCTTCTCTTTTATGGGGGAGTCTTTCAGGATCGGGCCAGTGAAAGGGAGAAATCCAACAAAACCACACCGTACCGGGCCAGTAGACCTTCTTTCTCTTAAAGGCGGTCTCCTGCTCCCAACTCGCGAGCAACCATACAGGCTCAAAAACACAGCATACAAACAAAAATTTATCTGACAACTGCTCGGTGGCTCCTAAAGCCCCATGTTGGCCAGGGCTTACCTGAAGAGAATTAGATAAAGGTAGTTTACTTATAATAGAAGTCTGGTAGGGTTGCTAGAGAGCGGGGCTACTAACTACTTGCATATAAGACTATACAGCTAGACTTGCCGGAGGTTTCTTTGCAATACTTGAGACTATACTGTATAGCTATAGAAGGCATCTATTTGCTATGCTATTCTACTATACCGATATAACACACCAGTGGCTTCCGACGCTACACTAGCTGCTGTATTAGCTACACTAGCCGCATGAATTAGGGCTACTACTTGAGGAAGACCTATTTATGCTACTTGAATAAAGAAGTGTGAGTGCCATTGATCGCGGATCGAGACTATTAGGTTGTTGGTCTTGGAAAGGCTTACCGAGCTATAGCTCCACATTTTCAGGAGTTAGCGTAGAAGGAAAGTTGACTTGCAGCGCGTATAACACACAGCATGTAAACTTCCTAACCATCTTGTTGAATGGCTTGTCTCCGAAAGAAAAAACAACCCTATCAGAGGAACGGAGCAGTTTGACTAGAGGGAGCGGCTAGCTAATTTCGTTCCCATTCCTCAAGGCAGCTCTTTTTAGCCGATATCCATAGTTTAGGCTTTAATGTAACTAACGGTAGATAACTTAAGTAGAGTACCCTAGTACAGCATAAAATATAACACTAGCCAGCCCACCTTGCTTATATAAAAAAACACTAACTTAGGACAGTAGATCCTTTTTATATAGGAGTATAGATCCCTAGGGGAGTCTTTCCCTTATATAGGTTGCTCTACTATCTGCTAGGAAAAATAATAAAAAGAAAGGTTAGCGGCATTAGCAGTCTTTTGAAAGAAGTTTGGTGCTCATGTCGGCGCGGCCTTGGGAGTTGTTCAACCAGAAGATATGGGGAAAAAGATGGTAGCTAGTTCTTTCCTGGAATGCTGCTGGAAGCCTAAAACAAGCAAAAAGTACACTTTAATCTCCTAAGAAAGATTTATAGCGCTTATTGGGCTATTGATCGTAAGGAAAGGTCTCTATTCGTATTCGTTAGGTATAGCTTGCAGAGAATCACATTCTCGATCATTAAGATGCGCCCAATCAACGTGTCGGGCGGAGATCAGAAGAATCAATTTGTTTTTAACTTGAACGAACTTCTAGGTTCATCCGTATGGTAGGGGTTCAGTAGCGAATTCCAAAAGGCTTCCATCCACTGTCTATCCCATTCTTCTTCTCGATGAGAGGATTGATAGTCATGTGCCCTAGCTGATTCGTCTGTCCGTTTAGGAGCTATAGACTGAGCTTCTACTTCTTCGCGTCAAGCTTGAGCTTGTTCGCCTGCTTGAGAATAGGTCTTGCAGAGCCTTGTGTACATGTTCAGACGCCCAATCAGCATTCCCACCTCGACTCTCCTTCTCAAGCCAACCCCAGGTCGGGACGATACTTTCTTCTATTTTTATCCCCTTCCGCCTATTATACCTACACGCCCTCAGCAGAGTGGTCAGTAAACCCTTTTCCAGAGACACGTACTCTTATTCTTGGCCAGAGAGATAGGTGGACAAGAAAGACAGGTCCAAGTTGCTCAAAGATGCCAGTAGTCACAGTGAAAGAAAAAGAGGAAGACGGCCATAAAGCCATGAAAGCGTTCCACTCGTGCTTCTGTAAAGAGAATAACCCTACCGCTGAAAGGCTTCGGAAGCACCTCGCTCACCACTTGAACGGACCGAAGGACACACCACAAGCTTCATTCAAGCATTTCCCCCATAAAGCAGTTCTTCCTTTCCATTTCATCACTTCAAAAACCTGCCTTTCAAACTTTTATAGCAATCAGGTAAGGCCGAGGCTAATAGGAAGTACAGATATTCATTCAACCAAAAACCAACCGCCGAACCGAAACCGATCTGGTAGACAGAGACGAAGACAAGGATGAATAATCTGAAGAAGGCTATGCCGAATCCGAGGGAAGAAGAAGACTACGAAGAAGGAAGCCGATGCCTAGGCCGAGGCTGGTGCCTAATTCTATGCTTCAATCAAGCCTAAGCTAGAGCTGGAGCTGAAGCCTAATTCTAAGTTTCATCTAAAGCTGAAGTTAGGGCTGGAGCCTGAGTTGGTGTTGATGTCTTAGAGTAGCGAAACTACAAGTGAAGGGGCGCTATCCGGAACCCTTAAGGTCGGGGACAATCTGCTTCGATTGGGCCTTGCAGGCAGACAGGTTAACTTGTGGAGACGAAATGGAATCCTATAAGAATGTCGAGTCCCGAGGGACTGCAAGAGGCTGAGCTAACAAGCTGGCTGAATATATCAGAGGGATCCCATAAATAATAAGTAAGAGAAGTCACCCGGGCTATGAGCTATTTCGTCGTTTTCTTGCCGGAGTTCGCTAGCCGTTCAATCTGATCTTCCGGCGGAAGAGCGCGGCTCGAGACTACTCTTTCAATTCAATCAAAATGAAAGGCAAGCAGGAATTTAACCCACTAATGGGCCAGCTGCATAATCACGTATGTAAGCAAGTAATCCCCCTCTTTCGCAGGAAGCATTACTCATTTCTTCAGAGTTGAAGAAAAGGCTACCGATTTCCCACTGACTATTATGTAAGGGCTTGACCCTTGGCCAAGCAGTTCAGATCTAATTCACCGCAACCCGAAAGACCTAGCCGAACTTAACGTACCATAGAATCTTTCACTCTCTTTTGCATATCAAAGTTAGAGTTTATTATTGGGCCGAGGTTTGGACTTTTTTCTTCAAGAAAGAACTAAGATTTCTCTATATGAGAATTCTCTAGTCCACGTTCGCCACTCATAAGATAGCTTTATGACGAGAGGAGGGGAAGAGTCTATCAAATTGTGACTCTAAAACAAATAAAAGAAAAAAGCGTGACGAGAATTCTAGAATTAGATAAAGAATTTTCTTATTAGATACATACATTATGTTAGAAGGTGCAAAATCAATAGGTGCCGGAGCTGCTACAATTGCTTTGGCGGGAGCTGCTATTGGAATTGGAAACGTTTTCAGTTCTTTGATTCATTCTGTAGCACGCAATCCATCATTGGCAAAACAATTATTTGGTTATGCCATTTTAGGCTTTGCGCTGACAGAGGCTATTGCATTGTTTGCTCTAATGATGGCTTTTCTGATCTTATCTGTATTCCAAATGAAAAATAGAGTCTATATATCGAATATTGTAAGCTTATAGATTGATAGAACTACATAGGGCTTGATTCCTTAACGGGATATGTAGCGCGCGGTCCTGACAACATGGATCTTCAGCCCACATATGCAGGAAGGTAAGCGAGCGGGAAAGGTATGTAATGCTCGACCCAAAGGACGAATAGCTTGTGCATATACAATGCTAGTAAGGAAGAGAGTATACCCTCTGGGGAAGGTAGTTTACTTGCTGCCGTGCTTGCGCTAAGGGCTGCTAAAACGCAACGACTGCTATGAGATTTACGACCGAGCGGGAGTTTCCGATCTTTCCTACGAGCGTAGTGAGGTTTCCGGTATCTCGAGATGAACCACCCATGTGATTGGCCGTGTATTCGCCTTGATTCTGGCTAAGAAAGGATGACACGGCTGTTGCCTAAGATAGACAGAACAGGCTATCTTACTACTACCCACCAATGCTTGGAAAAGGGATGTCATTATCTTGATTCAACGCGGTTTAGGCTTAGCCTATCTTAGAGTGAAAGAGCGGAATCACAAATGAAATGACTATCTGGACAGACAGACCTCGTCGGCCAACGGCGTCGTATATAAAGTAAAGAAGGGCTTTCCCTCGTCAATGACACTGGGACTGGAGTGGATCCCAATCACTGCTCAACAAAAGAAAACCGGATAGAGAGAGAGGAAGGTTCAAAGAGAGAGGCTATTCTTACCTGGCATTTAGAAGGTCCTGTTGGGAGAAAGAACTCATGAGACTACTTGGTCAGTGGATGTTATAGTAAAAAAGAGACTACCAATAACAACTAGTACAGCTTGCTAAGCTAGTTGAGATATATGCTCTTTCTAGTGACTCTTACGAGGTATGCAATAATCCGTGCTATATGCATCTAACAAAGCAGCTAATCTTTCTCCCTACTTAGGATGGCTAGAGAGAGGAGCTAATAAGCCACTCGACTGCAAAGGTAGTTTAGTTGTGCAACGGACCTCTCTTGAGTAGAACCCTCAAGCCTATCTAAGACAGAAGAGAAGGAAGTTAGACGACATTAGCAAACTTAGTATTGGTTTGGTTAATTAGTGTCTATTAGGACCAGGAAGGTGGAGTTGAATGCCATAACAGAGATCAACTAGAGCTTATGCCCTTGTTAAAAAGGATGACTTTCACAACAATAGTAGTCCTACTCGGAAATTGCAAGTGAGTAGACCTAGAAATGGGATAGAATGCCACCAGAAGAAAGATTCTCTGTAGATAGGTATGGATATATAGAATAGCTAATGCTGGCTAAGGTGTCGTATAACTTGTCATCTCTACTCTTTCTATAAGACCTACGGCAAGTAAGAAAAGGTTGCCTACTACCTGGAATAGCCCTAAAGTAGCTATTGTAGCCCTACGGCAAGTGTAGCTAATGCAGCAGCAAGTGCATAAGGAAAGACAGACCTTTGGCTTTTAGCATCGCTCTTGGGCTGCAAGCTGATGATTTTCCTTTGGTCCGGGCACTAGAATTCATAAACAGCTCCTATTATTAAAATAGTGCAATCCTACTCCTAATGCTTTCTACAAGCTGAATACAGATGGTCCTTCTAGAGAGAATCCAGGTCTTTCATCTGGTCGTGGTGTGATTAGAAGGAGCAGCGGAGATTCAATAGCCCGAGTCAAGGTGTGACCTTAATTGCCTTGGTAGCCCTGCATGAGGCCGAGACTAAGAAGGGATCCTTTCTACTGTAGTCTAACCTCAGTCCCCATAGACAGCCCGTGAACGAGGGAAGTTGAAATCCGGAAATACGCTGGTGGGGCTTTAATATTCTACTGCGACGTCGGCTCCATACAAGGTCTTAGTAATGTAAATAGGCTCAAGGAGGGAGGATTCTCGAAGTTCGGATCGCATGCACACTAAGGAAGGAGATCAAAGCCGGGAGCGAGCCGGATTTAGTAATGAAAGTGAATGAGCTTTCTGCTGGACTAAGGAGAAAACACCTTTTTCTATACTTACGGGAATGAAAGAAACTTCACTTCATTTTATGATAGTCAATAGAGTATAAAGCCCGTCCTCTACCACCAGTCAAAAATCTTCCTTTCAAGTCCTTAGAATCATAGGAGCAGGACTTACCTTTTAGGACTAAAAAGACTGACAGGAACTCCCCGTTACCTATTCCATCCTAAGGGGCGTCCGGAGACAGTCCGCGCTCAAAATAGGACCTCAGAGCCTCTCCTAGCTTCTTTCTTTTCTTTGTCTTCTATCGTTCGTATACTCACTTGCTAGCTTCTATCGTTCGTATACCGTATATAGGTATACTCACTAGCTTTCTTTGTGCAAGACTTCTTGTAAGCTTACCCAGAAAAGAAAATATCATACCACAGTTGATACCCAAGCAGAGGTATATAAATGATACCCAAGCAGAGGGAATGTTAGGAAAAATCTTCTAAGACACTTGATACCCAAGCAGAGGTAGATAAATGATACCCAGGTAGAGGTAGATAAATGATACCCAAGCAGAGGGAATGTTAGGAGTTCCCCTTATGTGAAGAGTGAGAAAGCTCTATCAAAGGTATAAGAGTGGACTTCTAACTAGTAGCTAGTCTGAGGTAAACGACTGAACGATTGGTAATTGAGTTCAGGACTGGTAATTGAATCATAGACTAAGCATTGTGAAGAGCTCAACTTATTCTAATGAATGCAATGATTCTGGGCAATTTCCGAACTCTAATGAGGAACGGAGAATCACTCATTAAAGCTGTGGAAGTAGGGATTGTTGCATTCATTAAAGCAAAGTAAACGATACACGTTGATTGCGCGGATAAGCCTTCTTTCCTTCTAACGAAGGCAAGCCGTTAGTCAAGAGGTTAGTTACCAGTTCTTCGTTCATAGGTACTCCCGGAGGTAGGGAAGGAACAGATTCGATACTAAAGAGCAATAGGGCACTCCTAAGCGAAGAAGGCAGTGAGCTCGGTTCAGGAACTTGCCTGCATGAATGAATCTTTCGAGAAAGCACGGTGCTTTGTAAACCGTCTAACAAGTGTCTTGTGAAGTTAGCGACTAGAGTTTCGTTTTCGGGATTGGATTACTTCCCTGCGTTAGAGGGAGTTATGAGTGAGTAGCTACTATGGTAAAAGCCCCATATGCTATCAGATTCATAGAGTCTTTATTTGCAGGAAAGTAGAATAGGTATATATGTGGATTTGTAATTGGGAGTTCCTCTTTCAAGACAAGACAGAGTGCAGTTAGCGACTCAGTCCACAGATTCGGCTTAGTAACAGATTAACAGAGTCGGGTTAGCAGTCCTCGCTCCACAGATTCGGCTTAATTCAAATATCCCTAGTTTGATAGCGGAGTTAAGTGGAGAAGTAACTAGGAGAATCAAGACAAGCGATCCAATCAGGAACAAGGTAGTTAGGGTCTAAATGCCATCATTTAGTGGTAGAAACCTATAGACAGGAAGAGCTTCCTATTCAGTTTCGGGTTATTTGCCTCTGGAACTAAAGTCATAGGATGCTAGCTAGATTGATTGGTAGATTAGAGGTCTTCCGTCTAGCCTCTTGCTCCTTATCTCAGACAGAGCACAACGGGTAAGGAAAGTGCTGTTAGGCCGGAGTGTCTTTTTCTTCAGGGGTCACAGCGAGTACTATGTATAGAAGAAGCACATCCGGTCCATGGCCGACCGTTTCCCTGGACAGACTCGACAGAAAGCTAGCATTAGGTCTAAAGACGAGTTTACCGGAACCCGAGTCCTCCTCTTGGAATATCTCTTTATTATTGTATTGATTTGAAAGTGGCAAAGAAGGACTTCTTATAGGCCAGGCAGAAGCCCTGTGTCTCGCACTTTGATGAGTGGAACCTCTTGTCCCCTCTAATCCGCTGTGTTCTTAGCGTACGGGATCATTATGACTGGAGGAACCCCACTCTCTTGTGAATTAAGCTGGTGCTCATTGTTCTCATAGTAAGAAGAGTAAACCAGGGAAAGTCCCATTAGGAAGTGCAAGGGGCACATCAGATGACTTCCTTAGTCTGCAGTTGAGGTATATGTTGGACGGGATAGTGTATAGGTATATAAGAAAGATCTTAAATACCAATACTCTTTCCCTCCCCCTTATAGAGTAATAATTGGCCTATCTCTAGAGTTACACTATTCATATAGTTTCTAGAGTGTGGATACCCTGGTTACTATATTAGGTTGTAGGGCAGTCGGGGAGCTGAGTAAGATTGATTCCCGGTAGAAAAGATCCTTTCCATATATAGGGTACTTCTTGTATGGATGCCCAATCCCGGATAGTACAGAGGTGGTTGTGACTTCCTGCCTCTCCCTGCTGATATGGGTTAATATAGTCTTACACCAGGACCACAGGGTGGTGGCCCATGGTTTTATAATACCAGAGGTATTCTACCATGCAAAATCCAGGTTTTTACTCTGTATAAAGATAAAGAAATCTCATATGATGTTCTGTATTCAGGGTTTGTATACTAAGGGGGAATATACACGCCGTTCATACTGTACAGGTTATTCGAGTAAGTTTGATTACGATCGATTATATACGCGAATTGTAAGAACATCATATGAGACCCCTCATCCGTCTTTGATTCTAGCTGCACATGAGATATACCCGGGCTTTACTGCTAAGGAAAAAGACTTAATAAGTCTTGCTGTAATGGATCTTCTCATTCGTTTTATCTTCTCATCGGTAGATGGTTATACCAAATTCCTTATGGTCTTTACTTTTGTTAATAAGGATGGTCAAGATTTTACATTTAGTATAAGTAAAGCAATACCATTGACTCTAGAAGATGGTAGCGCGTTCCTTCCTTATAAGGATATCTTTCGTTATATCTATAATGCAGTTATCAAAGCTTTTGAGAACTACGATGGTTTTTTCATTAAAAAAGTAGCCCTGCGTGTCTTTCTAACTGGTAAGAATCTTGAAAACCATCTATCAAAAGAAGAAATCATAAAGATCCTTGATGCCCTTTTAGAGGATCTTTATCATGACTATGCCAATAAAGATGATGCCAATAAAGATGATGCCAATAAAGATAATGACTATGATTATAAAAATGATGGTTACGGCAAGCAGCGTCTTCTTTCTAAGGTCTTTACCGACAAAGTTCGAAGAGATGTCAAACCCCCTGTTGCTCAACCTATTTCGAATAAGAAACGTACTTATAATAGCAATATCTCGAGAATCCTTTCTTCAAAAGAAAAGGGTGTAACACCTTTTATGGTGGCCGATATTGAGACAATCCTTATGAAGGACGATGCTACGGGTGTGGAAGTGCAGACTCCATACGCGGCAGGTTTACTGGTGGTTTTACCTGAAAAGGAAGTGGATAAAGCTGATATTAAAATTTTCTCTAGCGAGTATTTCTTATACAAAAAATTGTATTCATCCTTCAAAGATAGGAGCAATAGGATCCTATGTGATCTGGTTACCCATATTGATATATTAGTTACTACACAGTATAAGACAGCTAAGTGTATATACTTACATAACTTATCACGATTCGATGGAATAATATTGCTTAAGCACTTAATCTGTAATCATCCAAACTATATGATTAAACCTCTGATTAGAAACTATCGAATTTACGAGATCAAAGTCTACAAAAAGATGCAACAAAAGGTGGATGGAAAGAAGGTTGATAAGATAGGTGATCTGTTATTCAGCTTTAAAGATTCGTTAAATCTATTTCCTGGAAAACTGGATACCCTGGCACAGAACCTGTGTCCGGATCTTGGGGGTAAATACAAATTCGATCATGATCAACTCAAAACTGTGGAAGATATCTCTCTTAGGGAAAAAGAATTGCTTGAGTATTTGAAGCAGGATGTGCTTATACTTGGAGGAGTGTTGAAAAAAGCTCAAGAGATCATCTTGACTCTCTATAATGTGAACATAAATACAGTCTTGACCATATCATCACTAGCTATGAGAATCTTTCGTATTAAATACTATGATGATTCGTCTTTTCCAATCCACATCCCAAACGTGAATGAAGATCAATTCATCAGGAAGGGTTACTACGGAGGTCATGTTGATGTCTATAAACCAAAAGGTGAGAACTTGTACTACTATGATGTGAACTCTCTCTATCCCTATGTGATGCAAGAATACCCAATGCCTGCTGGTAAACCATATTGGAATGGAGATCTTCGGAATAAGAATTTAGACACCCTCTATGGATTTATTGAGGCTTTTGTGAAATGCCCGGATTCTATCAAGAAACCATTTCTACCTTATAGGGAAAAGGTGACTGGATCTCTCATTTTTCCAACAGGATACTTTGTAGGTGTTTACTATAGCGAGGAGTTGAAATATGCTCGCGATCTGGGATACGAGGTATACCCTCTACGCGGCTATCTCTTTAAAAAGACGGAAAGCCCTTTCAAGACCTTTGTCAACGATCTATATAATAGCAGGTTAGAGGCTAAGAAAGATGGGAATGAAGCAATTTCTTATGTTTACAAAATCCTTATGAATTCTCTTTACGGCAGATTTGGTATCAATCCAAAAATGACTATTACCGAGATCTGCGATCAAGATCGTTACAATCAATTTGTAAGAAATAATACATTCATAAATGGGGACAAACTGAACGAAGATACATACGTAGTTAATTTGATTAAAGATCTATCAACAGATAGTTGGGACTCGCCTAAAAATGCTGCAGTCCAACTAGCAGCGGCTATTACAGCATGTGCAAGGATCCATATGTATCCACATATATCAAGAGATGACTGCTACTACACAGACACAGACTCTATCGTTCTTGGTAACCCACTCTCAGATGAGATGATATCTTCTTCAGTCTTAGGTAAGTTTAAGCTAGAAGATAAAATAGTTGATGGTATCTTTTTAGCACCTAAAACCTATACCTATACTACTAAGGTAGAAGAAGTAATAAAACACAAGGGTGCAGCAAAACATTTTGCTGATAGGGCTTGGTTTGAAAACCAATATGCTAGAATAAAAAACAATCAAAGTGTACCGTATTCTACTCCTTTTAGTGTTGATTGGAATAATCTTCAGATAGTTAATAAAACTACGAGTCTTGAGATGAATGTGGATATCGGTACCAAAAGGCATGTGGTATTCAATGAAAATAATGTTTGGGTTGAGACTAAACCCTTTAAAGTGGAAGACTTAAAAGACTCCTCACATGAGGACTTGCTATACATTATCAAGATAATCACTTCTGAGAAAGATTCGTTTGAAAGCCTAAATACCACGCTTGAAACATATCAGAGTGATGCTGACAGAGAATCTGATAGATCAGGCATTCTTTCAGAATCTGATAGCTCAGGCAATCATTCAGAATCTGATAGCTCAGGCAATCATTCAGACTCTGAAACTACGCCTCGTTTAGAGACTAGTGATGGTAGTGATTCAGACTGGGACGGCAACGGCAGCTCTGGGAGTGAAGAAGAGAATAGCAGCCATGACACGCCTACTATTTCTTCGCCTACCAGCTCAGGCAGTTCTGATGAAACTAGCTATGATGGCAATGATAGCTCAGACTCAGGCAACGATAGCTCTGGCTACGATTCAAGTGACAATAAGAGTTGTACCCCTCCTGATAATGATAAAGAAACGAAGGATGGGCCCTCCTTGAAGTTTCGCCGATGACTTCCTCTTCATTCTTTCCATATCCCTATAAGGTCTTTCACTCTCCTTTGTTATCTTCTTTCTTTTTGATTTTGACTTGGTTGGCAGGGTCAGGGCCTTTCTCGCTGGGCGAGCGCATCCGATTCTAAAGTCCTTTCCTAAACCACTTCCCGTTCAGTTGCTGAAAGATAGAGATAAGGCTTTCTAAATGAGATTGATTTCCACGAATATGCAGGCTAGAAAGATGCTATTTGCTGCTATTCCATCTATTTGTGCATCAAGTTCGAAGAAGATCTCAATCTATAATGAAGAAATGATAGTAGCTCGTTGTTTTATAGGCTTTATCATATTCAGTCGGAAGAGTTTAGGTAAGACTTTCAAAGTGACTCTCGACGGGAGAATCCAGGCTATTCAGGAAGAATCGCAGCAATTCCCCAATCCTAACGAAGTAGTTCCTCCGGAATCCAATGAACAACAACGATTACTTAGGATCAGCTTGCGAATTTGTGGCACCGTAGTAGAATCATTACCAATGGCACGCTGTGCGCCTAAGTGCGAAAAGACAGTGCAAGCTTTGTTATGCCGAAACCTAAATGTTAAGTCAGCAACACTTCCAAATGCCACTTCTTCCCGTCGCATCCGTCTTCAGGACGATCTAGTCACAGGTTTTCACTTCTCAGTGAGTGAAAGATTTGTCCCCGGGTCTACGTTGAAAGCTTCTATAGTAGAACTCATTCGAGAGGGCTTGGTGGTCTTAAGAATGGTTCGGGTGGGGGGTTTCTCTTAAGAATAAAGAAGACGAATAGAATCTAATTCATGTTTATGCTAACAAAAGAGCGGATCCAATACCAAGACGTCCAGAACTCAAACTTATATAATATATACATCTACAGGGTTGAGAAGTGTTTCGTCCGGGAGGTATAGCTCATCAGCGCATACATACAGAGATCCTGTGATTGGATCTGTACTAGAGAAGGGAAGAACAAGAGGAAGACTCCATAGCTGATAGAACCAAGGCCAAGGGCTGGACTCTAGAGAAAGTGAAAAGTGATCTGCACTATAGCTTCTCCCATTCCTTATTTCAGCTTTGTTTTGAGTGCTTAGATAAGTTTGTTTTGTAGCGCGGGGGGATAGAAAGTGCTTTTTAGAGTTATTTAGCGCGGAAATGCCCCAAACAAAGGCGGTGCTACCGCCCTATACTCGAAGAATAGGGCGGCTTCATGATGCAATATCTAATCTTGCCGAAGACACGTATGGCACAAAAGTGGGTCCCGAAGTCTATCGGGAAATGCTCCACGAGATCTCTAATGAAAACGAGGATCTTGAGGGCTATTTCTACAACAACCTGTTCTATTGGGTAACCAAAAGGAAAAGACCCGTATTTTAGTGTCAGTGTCTAAGGGGGATTCGTGAGAATGTTTTCAGGTAGGGTGGTAGGCTTGATGATAATGCTTAAGAGGTGTCTCGTTATAGTATTATAAGAGGAGAGCCGAGATGAATCCGCCTAGCTGTATCCTTCCAAAGACAAGTGCGGCAGAGGCCTGAAGACAATACCCATGGCATAGCCAGCCCCATAGTTAGGGAACTGGGTAGCAACAGCATGGGATGACCCGCAGGAAGGTTTACAGTTGGTCCGTTTGTTGCCCCAATAGCCAGGATTTAATCAGAAAGATAGGCTTCCATCCCGGTCTTCTTCCCCCTTAGAAAGGAACTCTTCGCCTCATACGGTTCGAGATCGAGAAAAGGGATTCTAAGTCTATGTATAGAAATGTCAAATAGGTAAAATAGGCATTCTCGGGGAATGCTTACCGACTTCATCTCGCTTAATTGAATCTCCCGCGACAGGGAAGGGATCATTGGAAAGCGTTAGTGGTTGGCTAGACAGAGATTTGCGAAAGCTCAAGCTCGGGAGAGGAATAGAAGGGTTGGCTCTTTTTCATTAAGATCTTTCACCGGACCCTTACTGATTAGGGCGGATTGCATGCTTTTGATTATGAGACCCGACCCCTTTTCAGGTATTTCCTTAGCCTGCCGGGAATTCTTATATACGAAAATAGGGGTACCAGCTAGTGGTGTTGTTCTTCGGAATGTATGTTTAGGCGTAATGATAGCCTTCTTAATTACTACTGGTGTAGTAGATATCAGTAATGTAATGAACAATGTATAGAAGGAAAAAGATGGGCATTGTACTTCAATCACTTAGTGTGTCTAACGTCTTACGATCTCAAAACCATTCTATATCTTTTGATTATTGTATTCTAAAGCGCTTTAACTCGTCTTTATGTTCACGTGAACAGTTATTGGAAGATATTCTATTTGTTTATAACGATTTAACGACAACTACAAGATGGTCTATGCCTCTTGATCAATTCGAATCAATTCTACATTCGAAAATGTCGACGTTATCGTGGTTGTATAGAGGTTCTTTTACCGCATAAGGATGATGTAGTGGTTTACACTGGTTTATCACGTTTCTTGTATCGTCTCTCTTGTGGTAGCTTACCTAGAAATGATGATTACCGAATATTGAATCAATCAAGTATCGAGTCTTTTTATAAAAGTCTTCTAGGTAGAAGGGTTCAAAGGTTGTACTCTATTGAATTAGATGAATCCTTGAATTTCATTCCAAAAAGGCTTTTATTAGAGACGCTGTCTCCTATCCTTCTTGATAGGTCTGTCTATAGACTCATATCAGAGTTGATGGAACTCAATATCTTACATCAGGATATCTATCATCCACCATCACCTTATGGTATACCAACTCTAGGTGAAATATGCAGGGTCTTATTCAATCTATTCTTGGCCGAAAGCTTTGATCCTTGCTTTGCTCAAAAGTATCCTAGTATTGAGTTTAAGAGGTATTATGATACCGTTTTTCTCTTTATTAAAGACAATGAACAAGAACAGGCTTTCTTCGGGATAGAAGATATGCTGGCAGATCTTGAGCTAATCAACGGTTATATAAAGTCTATAGATACTTTAGGATGTATGTACTCGAGAATAGGTCCTATAAAGAAAGTCTTTCGTATTGCACCTGATGGCACTTTAGAACGTGGCGAAGATAGATTTGATTGTATCTAAGGTATGGGTAGATATGTTGATGAAGAGTATGCCAGAAAGCGAACGTAAGACCTTGATTGAGTAGAATATGTGCTATGCCAGAACGATAGAAGACAAAGAAAGAAAGAAGAGCTGTAGCAAGGAAGACAAAGAAAAGAAAGAAAGAAGAGCTGTAGCAAGTGAGTATACCTATATACGGTATACGAGCGATAGAAGCTATATAGAGTCAATAGCAATACTTGCTACTAGACTGTATAGCTGTATAAGCATATACTTGCTACTATACTATATCTCTTGCACAAAGAAAGACACTATAGAGTAGATAAGCTGTGAGGCTTCGCCGACTGAGAACACCTAAGAAAGAAAGCTTCTATAACACTTATCTTATACACCTATGATTTAAGAATAGGAAAAGGCTAGTAAGAAAGTGTTTGTGAGGCTTCGCCGATTGAGAACAGAAGAGGCAAGTAAGATAAGAAAGCTCTAAGCAAGTGAGTAACCATTTCTAGGTTACGTAAGAAATGGTATACGAACGATAGAAGCTAGCAAGTGAGTATACCTATATACGGTATACGAGCGATAGAAGACAAAGAAAAGAAATACTAAGTAAAGGGAAAGAGTTAGCTTGATGTTCTTATGAAGTAGCTACTTTCGTTCCAATGACAGCTTTCTTTAGCTGATATCCGTAGTTTAGGCATTAATGTAACATAACACCTGTGGAGTCCCTTTTGCGCGATAGAATGCTCAATTTTAGCCATAGAATGTATTTCCAAGATCTTAAAAGAAGGATCTTCAAGAGCTCTGCTACTAACCTAACTTAATGAGTTAGGCTATTTTGTTTGACAGCACAAAAGCCCTAATAGAGCAGGCCATTCTTACCTGTATCATTGGCTTCATCGATTCCCTTCCTTTTTCCTTCTCTTTCCTTTGAGCTAAGTCTCTTGCAGTGGCTCGTGCATCTTTGTTTTATTCCTTTCTTTCAGGAATGAGTAGCCTTCTCTCCTTCCTTTAGTTCTAGAGTGAATTCAGGAGTTACAGAGCCCTTGATTAAGGATTAAGGATTAAGGATTAAGGATTAAGGCCTTTATAAGTAGCATTCAGGATCTCTTTATAAGTTGCAATGAAAAAATAGAATATAAGAAGTCAAGGCTGTAAATGACATGAAAGCCGGAGTCAGATGACCGGTCTGTAACTTATATTATATATTATAAGAGAAAATAAGATGGAATCTAGCCGGACAAGGAGACAAGGAGGCTATGGGAGTTCTAACCTCCCTCGATCTGTAACTGCTATTCAAAAATCGTAGTTCTCGGCTTTCTGCTTTGATGAAAGAAGGTTTATAGTCTAATCTTAAATAAACCTATATACAAAGGCCTTCAGAAGAGACATGAAAGCTGGAGTAAGACAGGAGGTTGGACTTGGACAGCTAGAGCTAGGAGAAAGGGGCGTGAGATAGGCTTCTAGTCAACCGATTAAGACTACTACTTCTTTCTAGTAGGCATTAGAGCGATGGACTGAGTCTTGAGAGGAAGCAAGTGAAAGTTACTACACGAGGAAGTAAAGTGAAGGTGCCTTACCTTCAACTAACCTATCTTCTATAGTAACTGGGGGTTGAGCCCATGCATTTAGACTACATTTACCTCTAGCCTTGAGGAAGCTTTACTGGGTTGAGTATAGGTAGCAGCGAAGTAGTAGGTGTAATATAGGTGAACAAGCAAAACACCGTAAGGCAAAGAATTGGACGAATACCGCCTCACCGATAGAGTTTTCGGAGATTCTACTCGACGATGAGTACGTTAAGAAGATTCTATAGTCAATTTCAAGGAGACCCATTA